TTATTCGTAACCGCCTATTTACAATACAGACGTGGTGATCAGTTGGACCTTTGATTAATTAACATCTCTTTTTTTAACTGACCCCTCCCTTCTTTAATTTAATCCGAGGGGGAGGTCAGCGTCAAATTCAGATTGCTGTTCAATTATTTCAGTTCAGTGTGTATGGTTTTAGATCTAAGACGACAAGAGCGGAATCACGCTCTGTAGGATTTGAACCTACGACATTGGGTTTTGGAGACCCACGTTCTACCGAACTGAACTAAGAGCGCTTTCTTATCACAACGAAAAAGTCTGGAAATAAGTAGATTCTCTTTTTTTACCCCAACAATTCTTGTATGTGTATACTATCATATATCATAAAATAGAAATTTATGTATGTCAAAATGAAATCGATCGAAAAAAAAAAAAGATCTCGCGTTACTGCTGCTCTGAGCGGTAATTGGTAGGGATGACAGGATTTGAACCCGTGACATTTTGTACCCAAAACAAACGCGCTACCAAGCTGCGCTACATCCCTTTCAATTGGCCTACAATATCATTGTAAAGAATCCCTGTCTTGTTTTCCACATCCTTATTTTTTATTCCCTCTAGTGATATGCAAAATGGATCTTGCCTTTTCTTGTTTTTGGTCTCATATCATATACCATATAATAATAATAAATTATTATTTTTCTTGGGAATTCGCAGGTGTAAAGTGACCCATTTTCTGTTTTAAGAAAAAAAAAAAAAAAGAAAATCAAATCTTATATACCGAATCATTGCGCATTTCAATTTGAATTAGGGATTCCGCGCACAAATACAAGTGGGCCTTTAACTACATATACATCTCTTACCATAATATATTCCAATAGGGAATACAAAAACAAAAAAGAAGGAGGATTTTCAATGCGAGATCTAAAAACATATCTTTCCGTGGCACCGGTACTAAGTACTCTATGGTTCGGGTCTTTAGCAGGGTTATTGATAGAAATCAACCGTTTATTCCCCGACGCATTGACATTTCCTTTTTTTTAATTCTAGTTATTGAACTGGAACGGGGTGAAGAAGATTAGAGCTAGAATCAAATATTTGTGACTAATCTCTCTTTCCCCTCTTTTCGTTTTTTTGTTTTACAATTAGAAAGAAGGAAAGCGAAAGAAAAAAGGTGGCTTCAACCTCAGCGAAACCCGGGTTCAGGCTCCGATTAAATTAATTATTAATTATCCAGTTAAAAGCAAATAGACAGGTAAAAGAAAACGGAAATCGAAATATGGCTAGGGTAAGAGTATCCTCCACTACAAGATCCTTAAATGAAATACTGCACTGCGATTTAGCAATATAGTTAGAAATTCTTGTATTACTTATTATTTTTTATTTTTATTTCCTATTTATTTACTATATTGATTGCAATAAAATCTTTATTTCATAAGTTTTTTTTGAGTGGTTAGCAACTTCTATTTTTTTGTCCCGTGCTTCTTATTCGTTGCGGGTCGGAAAATAGAAAAGTTGGGTGAATCAAAAACCCCAAGGAGGTTCATGGCCAAGGGTAAAGAGGTCCGAGTAAGGGTTATTTTGGAATGTACTAGTTGTGTTCGAAACGGTGTTAATAAGGAATCAAGGGGTATTTCCAGATATATTACTCAAAAGAATCGACACAATACACCCAGTCGATTGGAATTGAGAAAATTCTGTCCCTATTGTTACAAGCATACACTTCATGGGGAGATAAAAAAATAGATAGAGTCAAGCCGCGTGCTTTTGTGTCACCCTTCCAAGGGACATGAAAAACTAATCTAGATATATATCTAGATTATTTCATATATTTTAATAAAAACAAATAAATAAATCTAGACAAACCAAATCCTATAATTGATTCTATAAATCATTTTTTGATTTCATCGAAATGGGATTTTAGGGATAAGGAATAAAAAAATTATGGATAAAACCAAGCGACTCTTTCTTAAATCCAAGCGATCTTTTCGTAGGCGTTTGCCCCCGATCCAATCGGGGGATCGAATTGATTATAGAAACATGACTTTAATTAGTCGATTTCTTAGTGAACAAGGAAAAATATTATCTAGACGGGTGAATAGATTGACCTTAAAAGAACAACGATTAATTACTATTGCTATAAAACAAGCTCGTATTTTATCTTCGTTACCTTTTCTTAATAATGAGAAACAATTTGAAAGAAGTGGGTTGACCGCTAGACCTCCCGGTCTTAGAACCAGAAAAAAATAGGCTTACTCTTCAATTAAATAAAAATTCCAATCCGAACTCAAACACCGATGGATGTTTTGTTCAAAAAATCTGTGAAGCAGCCGTGCCGTAAGAAAAAAAAAAGAATTGGGAAAGAAGAATAAAATCAATCTTTTTTTTTTATTGAGCGTGTTCGCTCATTTTGACGACTTTATCATATTATTTCTACTCTACCTTCCTCTTACTGGAGTTCATTCTCCAGAGAACTCCGTTTAAAAATTATAATGGATTCCTTCCAATTTCCTTATTTTATAATCTCATTGGAAATCATATAAAGACAATTCCTATTTGATATAGCTATTTGTGCAAGTATCTTACGATTAAGAACCAACTGCGCCTTATACAGATTGTATATTAATCTACTATAACTATAGGATACCAAATTTCCGCGAATTACTGCATTTATTCGGGTGATCCACAAACGACGAAAATCCCTTTTTTTCCTATCTCTATCGCGATGAGCCGAAACCAAAGCTCTTATTTTCTGTTGAGTAATTGTTCGGCTAAGTCGTGAATGAGCCCCGCGAAAGCTTGATACAAATAAACGCATTTTTGTTCTACGTCTCCGAGCTATATATCCTCGTCTAATTCTGGTCATTGAATAAATGAAACTTTGATGAATAACTAATTGATTTCCTTTCTTTCAGTTATTCTTTTCCCCTTTCCTAGTCTATTAATAACAAAACGGACTCTTCCAATTTATAAAATAAAAATTCCAATGGCTTTTGCTACTCTAACCTTCCCGACCACGCTTTTACCTTTTGTCGAGGCATTGGAAAGAAAATAGTAAAAAAAAAACGAAAGTAGTAAATAGATAAAGAAATTGTGGGTTCCGTCGTCTCTATGATTACTTCTTAAACGGTGAGGCCCTCTCTATACACCGGAGCCACTTCCTTCATTTAATCAATTCTATTGGTAACTTGTACAGTTACCACTCTTCGGCTCTACCCATGAATTTTCTAGTAATAGGTCTTTCATAACGAGATAGACCTTATACAGTAACGGTATTTAATTATGAAGATTGGTGGGGTAGCTGACCTTGTTAGTCCGTTCTTGCAAGAGTAGAAAGATAATCTTTCTGCTTTTTTATAGTATTTCCCCCGCTTAATGGATAACTATTTGTTACCAATGGGGAATTCTTTCTCACCTTAAATTAATTGCAAATTGAGGTGGTGGAATTTGCGCCAGTGGAAACCATAAATTTCATACACAATAGAAAGATATGATAGATCGATCTTTTTTTAGATAGTGAATGGAGTTCTTCTTCTTCTATTCTATCCGATTCACAGGTACTGATCATTGATACTTAAAAAAGGGTTTCTTTCTTTTGGTTTGTCTCAGCCCATGATTGAAACGAGTCGCACATACACCCTTGTACATGTTCCTCGGCGCTGAGGACATCCACGCAGAGCGGGGGATTTGGTAACATTTCTGATTGGCTGTCTTGGGTTTCTAATAAGTTGTTTAATAGTTGGCATGCTGAATTATCCATTATGGGCTGGTTTAGATCGATCCTAACCGGATGATTATGAATTTCTTCTGTTTAATAGAATATTAAACCCTTAAGAAGTGACTGCTATGTTTTATCCAACCGCTACAAGATCAACAAGTCCATGAGCTTGGGCTTCTGTTGCTGACATAAAAGTATCCCTTTCCATGTCTTCGGATACAACCCATAAGGGCTTGCCCGATCTTTGTACATAAACCATTGTAAGGATTTCGCGCAGTCTCAGTAGTTCTTCCGTATCCAGGATAAATTCTCCCGTTTGTGCCCCATAAAAAGCGCCAATAGGTTGATGGATCATGACCCTGATGATATATTATAACATAATAAAAGGTTCCTCTATCTCGCACGATTCGGCGAGGGGAAGAGATAAAGAAAAAGATAGACCGTACGGGCACTTTTTCGCATTGCATACGGCTCGCCAATGGAATTTGCTTTTTACCCTTCATCAAACAAGGATAAAAAGGGGGTTCTATTATACCCAGATGGGTAAATGATCCAATTACCACCCTTCTTTTTTTTTGAGGAGTTCAAAAATACTATGATGGCTCCGTTGCTTTATATATTTATTTCTTTTGTGATTCAGCAATCCCAAAGTTTCTTTTTTGATTTTTTTTTTTTCAAATCAAAATAAAAAAAGAAATAAATCAAAAATAATCTTCTTTTTTTATTTTCGTACTCTTTCATACCATAAATCTTGTTAATTGTTAATTGTTAAGAACCTTCCGGCGTGAAAAAGGTGTGTGGCGCTGCAATAGGCCTCCGATAGGTAAGATAAACTCGGAATACCCCTTCTTTATCTCATACTACTGCTTCGATACATAATCAAATATTTTGAAAAAAAAAAAAACACTAACAATTTTCATATCGAATTCGAAGTGCCATGCTATTATTACTTAATATTAAGAATTCATATGGCGAAGGCATAGTCTTCTTTTTTCTCTCAAATAAAAAACTCATTGGCGCCAAGCGTGAGGGAATGCTAGACGTTTGGTACTTGCTCCGGCGGCCAGGAGAAAAGACCCCATGGAGGCGGCCAATCCCATGCATATTGTCTGTACATCGGGTCGCACAAATTGCATAGTATCATAAATTGCTATCCCGGGTATTACCCATCCGCCAGGAGAGTTGATAAATAAATACAAATCCTTGGTCTCGTTCTCTATACTGAGATATACCATAATACCAATAAGTTGATTCGAGATATCGCTCTCAACCATTTGACCTAAAAAAAGTAATCTTTCTCGATAAAGTCGGTTGATTAGGATAAAACAGTATCCCTTCGGAGCCGTACAGGCATCTTTTGATGCATACGGTTCAACAAAACTTGCGAAAAACAAGTCAATGTGTAGCTCCTAGCCCCTTTCCTTTCTTTTTTCCTCGCTTCTATCGAGGGGCTTTTCTTCCGGTTTTCAAGAACGCTGAGTTTAGCCGGTTTCCTAGACCTATAATATTCTAATATAAAAAAGAAATTCACTAAACTTATCGACTTATCGAACTAACTTTTCATTGATGTATTTTTTCATCGAGATCCGATCCAAAAATCACGATGCCATTTTCTTGTTCCTGAATTGAATGGGCTTCTTCCATTTTTTTAGATTTAGGCTCTACTCCGAGTAAGGATTCGCCCGATTTTGATTTGCACATATAGGACAAATGACCCCAATACCACGTCTCTTTTTTGCTATGACTTACCCCTTTTTTAATTCATTTCTTTCATGTCTTCCGCCAAATATTTGACATATTCATCATATTTAGTATTCCGTTGATTAACGTTTGAGATCGCTTTTCGAATAAGGGAATCGTTTATGATATAAGTAATAATCATAGATATATTACCAATTGGGTTTTTCTAAACGGAGCCTGGATACCTCATTTTATTGGTCCAGCCAAGACGACCATAAAATTGATTTATTGCTAATATTAATCTGGATGCTTCCTCACGAAATAGATCTAATTGCACTTCATTGCATTTCACGCTACAAATTTTTGATAATTCAATCAATTTTTTGGGCGAAACAGAGGATATCTCGATCGGGGGAGAGAACGGGGAAATCCCATATGACCCAATAGATCTGACAAGTCGCACTATATGTCAACCCAAGATGGATGCTTGTCCCCGGGACTTCGATAAGGTACTTTTGGAACACCAATAGGCATAAAATGAAAGAAAAAAGAATTAAGTACTCTAGTTCACTTTGATGTGGAAGCGTAATAATGAGCTTCTTGTCTTAATACTAGTGGCCGTTATCTTAGTTTATACATAGATTGACGAAGTTCATAAAATAAAGGAAAATTCTTACGAATAAGTCTTTTGAATGATGACCAAATATGGATACATTCGCTCATAGAAAAGGGAATCAACCCCCATTGCGTATTGGTACTTATCGAGTATAGAATAGATCTGCTTCTCTTTTTTCCTACGAACCGAACTCTTCCATTATTACTAAAAGAATAGAACAAATATTAATATTAATCCCTTTTTCGAGATAATCCCCTGAAAAAAGGGGTACATAGCATAGTTTTTTTCAATGCAATAAAGTTACATAGTGTCTATTTTTTATTAATAAAGGGGTAGTCCCATGGGTTTGCCTTGGTATCGTGTTCATACCGTCGTATTGAATGATCCCGGTCGTTTGATTGCTGTCCATATAATGCATACAGCCCTGGTTGCGGGTTGGGCCGGTTCAATGGCTCTATATGAATTAGCTGTTTTTGATCCCTCCGATCCAGTTCTTGATCCAATGTGGAGACAAGGCATGTTCGTTATACCCTTCATGACTCGTTTAGGAATAACCGATTCATGGGGTGGTTGGAGTATTACAGGGGGGACAGTAACGAATCCGGGTATTTGGAGTTACGAAGGTGTAGCGGGGGCACATATTGTGTTTTCCGGATTGTGCTTCTTGGCAGCTATCTGGCATTGGGTGTATTGGGATCTAGCAATATTTGTTGATGACCGTACAGGAAAACGTTCTTTGGATTTGCCTAAAATCTTTGGAATTCATTTATTTCTCTCAGGAGTGGCTTGCTTTGGTTTTGGGACATTTCATGTAACAGGATTGTATGGTCCTGGAATATGGGTGTCTGATCCGTATGGACTAACTGGAAAGGTACAATCTGTAAATCCAGCATGGGGTGTGGAAGGTTTTGATCCTTTTGTTCCAGGAGGAATAGCCTCTCATCATATTGCGGCAGGGACATTGGGCATATTAGCAGGCTTATTCCATCTCAGTGTCCGCCCGCCACAACGCTTATACAAAGGATTACGTATGGGCAATATTGAAACCGTTCTTTCCAGCAGCATCGCTGCTGTCTTTTTTGCAGCGTTTGTTGTTGCTGGAACTATGTGGTATGGGTCAGCAACTACCCCCATCGAATTATTTGGTCCCACCCGTTATCAATGGGATCAGGGATACTTTCAGCAAGAAATATATCGAAGAGTCAGTGCTGGACTAGCCGAAAATCAAAGTTTATCAGAAGCTTGGTCTAAAATTCCTGAAAAATTAGCTTTTTATGATTACATCGGAAATAATCCTGCGAAAGGGGGATTATTCAGAGCGGGTTCAATGGATAACGGGGATGGAATAGCTGTCGGGTGGTTAGGACACCCTATATTTAGAGATAAAGAAGGGCGTGAACTTTTTGTACGTCGTATGCCTACTTTTTTTGAAACATTTCCAGTTGTTTTGGTAGACGGAGATGGAATTGTTAGAGCCGACGTTCCTTTTCGAAGGGCAGAATCGAAGTATAGTGTC